AATTAGAAATTCGAAAGAAATATCAAATTCCTAAATGAATGTCGAATTCGAAATTAATAAATAAATGGATTTTTGATTTTAGTTTTGTTATTATAGGGTCGGGGTCTGTCCGCCCTAAGAAAAAAAAGAATCGAACGTTTGAGTATTCCAAATTATATCCAAAAGTGATAGAAGAGGGGGCATATAAAATAGATATATATGTAGTATATATCTGTGTATATTGAATTGCGAATACAGAGATAATAGAATCATTTCTGATTCGACCAAATCTGGGTATCTGATATAGATGAAAGAAAATCAATCAAACGAAACTTTTTTCAATATGGGAATAGGTATCTAATAAATTCAACAGTTCTGGCATATGGCATAATATAAATGAAAATATATATATATATACTAATGAGATCCCAATCTCAAAGAAAAGGGGGGATATGGCGAAATTGGTAGACGCTACGGACTTAATTGGATTGAGCCTTGGTATGGAAACTTACCAAGTGAAAACTTTCAAATTCAGAGAAACCCAGGAATTCATAATGGGCAATCCTGAGCCAAATCCTGCTTTCCGAAAACAAAGAAAAGTTCAGAAAGCGAGAATAAAAAAAGGATAGGTGCAGAGACTCAATGGAAGATGTTCTAACAAATGGAGTTGACGACATTTCCTTTCACAGTAAGAAAGGAATCCGTCTATCAAAATTCTGGAAAGGATCAAGGAATTTCACAGGATTGATTAATGAAGATTCCAAACTTCTATTTGTAAATTTTCTATCATAAATCAGAAATGAAAGATGTGAATAAAATCAATTACAAGTTGAAGAAAAAATGGAATATTCATTGATCAAATCATTCACTCCATCATAGTCTGATGGATCTTTTGAAGAACTGATTAATCAGACGAGAATAAAGATAGAGTCCCATTCTACATGTCAATACCGACACCAATGAAATTTTTAGTAAGAGGAAAATCCGTCGACTTTAGAAATCGTGAGGGTTCAAGTCCCTCTATCCCCAAAAGCCCATTTAATTCTCTAATTATTTATCCTATATCCTCTTTTTAAAATTCGTTATGCGTCTTATTCAGTCTATTCTTTCCCAGAAGGATCTGAGTGGAATTTTTCATATTATCATAATCACAAGTCTGGTTGGAATTTGTAGTTGAATATATATGACACATGTAGAGTTTTGTTTATATATGATAAACGTACAAATGAACATCTTATCTTTGAGTAAGGGATCCTCATATGAAAAATTAACAATACATAATTATTACTACTACTGAAACCGATAAAGTTTTCTTTTTTTCGTCTTTTTTTTTAGTTGACATAGACTCAAGTAATTTCATAAAATGAGGATGATGCGTCAAGAATGGTCGGGATAGCTCAGTTGGTAGAGCAGAGGACTGAAAATCCTCGTGTCACCAGTTCAAATCTGGTTCCCGGCACATGATTCATTTGTATAAGTATCTATTCCCATATTTTTTTTTATTTTAATGAATTTTGGGAATAGATACATATTTATTAGTGGTCTAGATCATCATACATATTTATCTGGGTGTCCGGAGCTCTTTCGAGATGAATAAAGAATAGATAGATATTCTATGTATATAAACTCTGTAAATGACTGATTAGATTTTGTTTCGCTTTTTTCTGCGCTCCAAAAAGAATGTTCATATTTCAATAATATTCAAACAAATGGTTAAATTAGTTGGTTGAAAGACCAAAAAGTTTAATCTAGGGGAGTTCAGAGGTGGGAATAGTCAAAATTCATCTCAGATACATTACAAATAGAATACGGCCCATTTCTTTGTATTTTCTTTGGTATTTCTATTTTCTTGATTTCTTTGATCGTACTTTTTTTCGTAACCAGATAGAAAATTGATGTTGATGTGCATCTTACATAGTTAATGATGCAGAACTTTATAGTTAATGATGCAGAACTTTTTCATTTCATCCTATTGGCTTGACTCATCCGAAATAAGTATCATTCAATTTTTAGAATCTCAATGAATCCTGTCTTATTTATGAATTTTGTTATATATCCTACCCATAATAAGAATAATTGAGGAATGAGACCTCAATTATTCTGTCTGGTTTAACTTCAATTACTTTGTCTAATCTATAAGAGAATGTACAAATATTCAAGGAATATCTGGGGTTGTAGAAGTGCGGATTACTTTTTTATTTTTATAATTTAGTGAGCATCTTGTATTTCATAAAAATTGGGGGCGATATAATCTTTACGCAAAGGCCATCCTATCCAACTTTCGGGCATTAAAATACGTTTAAGACGCGGATGATTATCATAAGAGATTCCTAACATATCATAAGATTCCCTTTCTTGAAAATCCGCACTTTTCCAAACCCAGAAAATAGAAGGAATTCTGGGATTTTTCCTTGGGGCAAAGACTTTTATGCATACCTCTTCTGGTTGATCTAGACTATACTCTATTCTCGTAAGATGATAGACACTCGCTAACAGCCCTCCAGGTGCTACATCATAGGCA